TATCAATCAAAACCCCTTCCCAAACTGTACAAGCTTCTTCCAAAGCATACGGCTTTCTAGATGTATATGATGATATCTAGACAGATGGATCTTATATGAATCGTATGATGAAGTACCACATGAGTGGATATATAGGAATCCAAATCTGCCGAATCACTCATGTTATGATCTTCTACATCCTAGGTCTCCCCGTTCCGTCATCTGGCTTATGTTCTTCATGTAGCATTCAGACCGGATGACTCTATGAAATTACGTCGATACTTCCACATATTACGGGTAACGTAGGAGACATCTCTATTTTTCTCCGGGGGGTCTTTCTAATTACCACTGCTTAGCTTTCAATTCGCCTCTGACCATCAAATGAAATGTGAATAACCCGTCCTCCTCTCTTTGAAACAAGGGGCGCTTCCGGTTCTGTGCGCGCTTCAAACAATTTTGTCTTCTCCATATTACCATATCTCTAGAGTCAATAATTTTCTATGAGGAACTACTGAACTCAATCACTTGCTGCCGTTACTCAACAGTTTTCTGTTGAGGTCTATCCCGTAGAGGTACTCCAATTGGATCAGTGATCGATTTCTAGGTTTCGTCGTAAACCTAATTGGTTACTTCCAATTACGTAAATCAATAGTTCAACCCGCACTCAAAGGTAGGGCATTTCCCATTGATATAGGAACTTCTGTACCAGAAACAATGGTATCTCCAATTATAGCCCCTCTGGGATGTAAAATATATCTCTTCTCACCATCCCCATAGTGTATGAGACAAATGTATGCATTTCGATTAGGGTCATATTCTATGGTTACGATTCTACCAGATATATCTTTTTCATTCCGTCGAAAGTCGATTTTACGGTATAGACGCTTATGACCTCCCCCTCTATGCCCTGCGGTAATGATCCCTCTGGCATTACGACCTTTACCACAACGATGCTGTCCATAGATCAAATTATTTCGTGGATTGGATTTCACTTGATGACTGTCTACGGCTCCATTGCGTGTGCTCGGGGTAGAAGTTTTGTATAAATGTATTGCCGTGTTATTAAGTCTTTTGCTTTAAGTTCTTTTCTCTATAAGAGGTGGAATAGAATAACCCGGTTGAAGCGTAATGATCATACGTCTGTAATGCATTTTATGTCCCATAATAGGTCCCATCCTTCTACCCTTTCCCGGGAGTCGATGACTATTCATAGCTATTACCTTGACACCAAAGAATAGTTCGACCCAATGCTTTATTTCTGTCCTAGTTGATCCTGATTCGACATTAGAAGTATATTGATTGTTCCCCAATAACCGAAGACTTTTTTCTGTAAATACTGCATATTTGATTCCATCCATAAATCCATTTTCTTCCCTATGAGTTCCAGTATCGATAAGAATTCTAGTTCTTACTGTTCATATGTTATGGTATGAATATACCATACCAATTCGCTATGTATGGATGATGATATTCCGTTGATACAGAGCCAATTCCAATAGACTTATTGAATGTTCCCATTGGCGTGCATCCAGCAGGAATTGAACCTACGAATTTGCCAATTATGAGTTGGGCGCTTTAACCATTCAGCCATGGATGCTTAACAGGGATCATCGTACATCGTGAATAACCAAATTCAAATTGAAATGAAATCTTTAGGAGGAATCAATGAAACGACATCAATTCAAATCCTGGATATTCGAATTGAGAGAGATATTGAGAGAGATCAAGAATTCTCACTATTTCTTAGATTCATGGATCAAATTCGATTCAGCGGGATCTTTCACTCACATTTTTTTCCACCAAGAACGTTTTATGAAACTATTTGACCCCCGAATTTGGAGTATCCTACTTTCACGTGATTCACAGGGTGCAACAAGCAATCGATATTTCACGATCAAAGGTGTAGTACTGCTTGTAGTAGTGGTCCTTATATCTCGTATTAACAATCGAAAGATGGTCGAAAGAAAAAATCTCTATTTGATGGGGCTTCTTCCTATACCTATGAATTCCATTGGACCCAGAAAGGAGACATTGGAAGAATCTCTTTGGTCTTCCAATAGAAATAGGTTGATTGTTTCGCTCCTGTATCTTCCAAAAGGGAAAAAGGTTTCTGAGAGTTGTTTCATGGATCCGCAAGAGAGTACTTGGGTTCTCCCAATAAAGAAAAAGCGTATCATGCCTGAATCTAACCGGGGTTCGCGGTGGTGGAGGAACCGGATCGGAAAAAAGAGGGATTCTAGTTGTCAGATATCTAATGAAACCGTAGCTGGAATTGAGATCTCATTCAAAGAGAAAGATAGCAAATATCTGGAGTTTCTTTTTTTATCCTATACGGATGATCCGATCCGCAAGGACCATGATTGGGAATTGTTTGATCGTCTTTCTCCGAGGAAGAAACGAAACATAATCAACTCGAATTCGGGACAGCTATTCGAAATCTTAGGGAAAGACTTGATTTGTTATCTCATGTCTGCTTTTCGTGAAAAAAGACCAATTCAGGGGGAGAGTTTCTTCAAACAAC